TATAATTAAGATTGGATTTTAGAAATAGAAATGCAATGAATTGTTTCAAAACCGACCCTAAATTGAATTAATTGAATTGACCCCCATCATAACGAAATTAATTTGATTGATACATAGACTTACCAATTCAACATAGATATAAGATATTTCGTAGAATCATTGATAAAAAGATTTATTTTACTTGTTCCCCGAACTTAATTCTTAGAGAAAAACAATTTTCAATAACTTGTTGATCCCTATCCTTCTTCCCATATTTTCAGATTTTTTTTAATTTCCTGGCTTAGTGTAAGATAGAAAAATGAAGTTTAATTTCCCTTTCTGGTCTGGCGGACCAATCACTCCCCAAAAGGTCCTATACCTCGTATTATTTCTATTCTACCGATTTAGTTTCTTATTTTATTTATTTTTTTTTTTATTTTAATAGAAATAGAAATATCGATTTATAATTAATATCAATTAATATCGATTTAGAATTAATATCAATTAATATCTATTTATTTTTATTTTAATTTTATTTATTCTATTTCATTTATTTATTCTATTTCAAAGAATAAATATAAAATAAATAAAATTAATTAAAATAAATAAAATTAATGTAAAATAAATAAATAAAATAAATAAAATTAATGAAAATAATATTAAAAAAAATTATATGATTAGAATGAATGATTCATGAATATAAATACGAATCAAAAGATTCTATGGAATCATGAAAGAGGGAAAGATCTTTCAGATTTAATCATACCACATTATATTGACAATTTCAAAAAACTGTTCATACAATGAGCACAGTATGATGGCGGTCGGGCATACTTGCCCCCATCGTCTAGTGGTTCAGGACATCTCTCTTTCAAGGAGGCAGCGGGGATTCGAATTCCCCTGGGGGTAGGGTACTACGAAAGGAAGTTGATCATGGATTATCAATAAGCCGGGAATTGATTCTTCCTGGGTCGATGCCCGAGCGGTTAATGGGGACGGACTGTAAATTCGTTGGCAATATGTCTACGCTGGTTCAAATCCAGCTCGGCCCAATAATTGGCCGATCCACCATGAAATGATAGAACCCCATTTGTTGTTCCCCAGAAATGCCTGATCGGAATACGGAAGAAGAAAAAAAACTAAAAATTTCTGATATATTTTACCGCTGTTCATTTGCTCTCTTTATTTTTTTCTCACAAATTCTGATCTTGCTTGCTAATGATCTAGATTCATACTAGATTCATATAAGGATCTGGAAGTATAAGGAAAAGAATAAAATAAAGAATAAATAAAAAACTCTTTTTTTTTCATTGAAAGATTTTTTTGATTATTTTTCAATTTATAAAAAACGAAAGGATTATTAACAATCCGTGAGACACTCCCACTAAAGTGCATATCCGTGTGTATATCAAATATATTACGCGCGTTTCTGTTATAATACGACTATTCTAATCTAAATATCTAAAATCTAATAGTAATAGAAAGGGTTTGAATGAAATCATAAGAATATGTATGATGTACACTCTATTTCCTTGGGATTGTAGTTCAATTGGTCAGAGCACCGCCCTGTCAAGGCGGAAGCTGCGGGTTCGAGCCCCGTCAGTCCCGACAGACCCAAATCCACTAAAAAAAAATACATCAATTCATCTCTGCATTTGCTGTGAAAAGGAGAACAAAACAAATAGCATAATTTCATTCCCAAGAGGATACCCTCCTATTTTATTTATTTATTAGTATTTTAGTATTTTATTTATTAGTTTCACACTTATCATCAAAGAAATAAAATATGGGAATTACCATTTATTCAACTAGTACCGATTGATAGGAGAAAGACATATGTAGATTAGTACAATGATTGGTAAAATCATATTCAGGATTCCAAGAGATACCGTACGGAGTCTGGCTTTTTCGATTATTCCCAATCTGTGTAATAGAGTACTATACGTTTACAGGAGGCTATACACAAATGGAATTTGTATGATACAAAAAAAAATTAACTTAACATAGTAACTTTGATATAATACTTTTAAGATTAAAAGTATATACCTTTAGTAAGATTAAAGTAAGATTAAAAGTATATCCCTTTAGGACTCCAATTTTGTGTAACCTCAATTAATAATTGAAATTATTAATGTGAATTTGAAACAATTTATCTCATTCAAATTTCACACTGAATTTTTGATATATGCATCCCATAATTAATCCAAAGAAATGGGATATTAATAAAATAAAGCTCAAAGAAGGTCCTATCTCTCTTAGCAAGTGCTATCTCTCTTTGTGAGGGAATGAATAATCTTTTTTAAGTTTAAGGGTCTTGCCGAAGAAAGAACAAACTTTTTAATGAATTTGATGGAATACTCGATTTTTTTATACCCGGACTCTCCTTATTTATACTACTTCTTTGTTTTCCAAGAAGATTAGATCATAAAAAAGGGGGTTTAGAACTAAACTTCTTCCTTTTTACATTTCGCTTCTATTGGTTATTTTATTGGGGTTTTTTATAACCAATGTAAGTAAGTGTAAAGGCGGTCATATGATATTTCATCAGATGATTGTACAAGGAGGGGCGTAGGTTATAGAAAAGAAAAAATGATAAAGAAAGTAAAGGAATTATTTATCGGATCGGGAATCAAAATTTGAATTCGGTATGGATAAAAGATCTTCCTATGTTATACTATTTAATTCTCGACGATGAATCAATTTGATAGCTCAGATATTGTTATTCATGATATTGCTCCGATTCGATATCGTCGAGATATAATTCATCCCATTGAATATTGAATTTACAGGCGAAAGATTTATCAGCTCTATGGGATTAAATCCCGAGTTATTGCGAATTAATTAAAAATGAAACGATGAGATTATGGAAGTAAATATTCTCGCATTTATTGCTACTGCACTGTTCATTCTAGTTCCTACTGCTTTTTTACTTATAATATATGTAAAAACAGTCAGTCAAAATGATTAATTTGAATTAAACTTGACTGTTTAGTTCTTATCAATGATTGAAAAGAAAAAATAAAATGAAAAGTATTAAAATTTCGTGTCTTAAATGAAATAAGCGGACTAGAATCATCAGTATTTTATGAGATTCGATAGTATGGTAGAAAGATTCATATATTTCTTTCTACCATACTTATTATTGTTATTGTAGTATATAAAGTCGTACTGTATAAAGATAGAGGTTTAATATAGATCAATCTACAATATGTATCTTCAGAGATATCAATTACATATATGTAATGTATTTACATAGTGTACCAATTCTATTTCTTTGCTTCATCTATTTAATTTGTGTTGATTCCAATCATCAATCTGAAAAAATCGAAGGGCAATTCTTACTCTTACAATTCGAATTCCTAGAATTTCTGATTCTATTCAATATGAATCCCGATATCCATTGAAAGAATCAAATTGACGAAGGAAAAAAGAGTAAGAGTATAGGCCTATATTAATAATTAATAAATAATTACTAATAATTAATAAAAAGAAAATCACATAATCTTTTTTTAGTATTCCGAAGAAGTAATTGATTGATCAGTTGACAGATGATCCAGTGATTCATTTCCATGGGAACCTCTTTGGATTTCGAAAAGGATTAGTAAAGCCCACTGATTTTTAACGTTTGAACCATGATATGAAATGAGTTCAATAAAGCAAGCATAACATAAATAAAATTTCTAAAAGAATAAAAAAAGCGGGAACGCGCAATATGTGACTTGCCCAAGGCAATATTTTATTATGTGTAGTATATTGTTGGACAACCACTATGTCTATGTTGTTTCCCATAGGAAGTCTGTATCCACTTAATAACATAATTATTTTCTTTTCTATTTGAACAGTAAAAAAAAGGACTTTGCAGAACGATCTATAAAACAATTGATATGAGTTGAGTTTGAGGAATCAAACTCAATTAGTAGTACTTCTAGAGTCCACTTCTACCCCAGACTACGAGTGAAAGAGAAAATGTAAAGACTACCATTAAAGCAGCCCAAGCGAGACTTACTATATCCATGTGAATTATATCCCCTATCTCTATAAATATGAAGGAATTATTCCATTATTGTTCACTACTCATTATTATGTTCATTAATAATAGTGGAATTCCTGGCGCAGAGTCAAAAGGGAATTCTGACCCAATACCGTTGATGAAACAATCCAATAAACTCACAATTATAACAGGTTTCTTATATGATTTCGAGTAGAATCGGAAAACACTAAGCACAAGCAAAATACGTAGATACACCCCTGGAAGTTTCAAGGGAATGTTACTAACATGTAGGAATAATAAGACCTAGTCTTTCTTTTGTTGACCTTCATTTCATTAAGTAAAAAGTATAAAAATCTAGAGTCAAGATAAATCACTATCTATATCTATCACATACCCTATTTCTTTTTTCATTTTATCTAATCCTTACATTACGTCTCCTGCTTGTCTCGGTGAAACAATCGGAAGATAGTCTATTACATTAAAGCCAATTATCTCTTCAATCAATATTAAATTGAATGCAGGAGCACACAGAGAATTTCATGAGTCTATATACGAACAAAGTATCTTTCGACCTTTACGCAATTAATAAATTAATAATCAAATAAATTCCTCGTTCGTCTATCCAACTTAATTCAAGACCTAATTAATAAACACTACATTAATAATAGAAGACATATTAAGTTAAGATTTAACGATTCTTTTTCATTCAATATTCACTAATATAATCTTTCCTTGAACTGAAGCCTAGACGCAAGGATTTACAGCATTTTCATTTTAGAGAACAGAACCGCCAGATGCTTATAGAATCAAGCAAGTATCAAGAGTCCTCTCCCCCGCTTACTTCTGCTGGAAAAAAAATTTGTCAAGTTATCTCAGCAAAACATAATATAAAATATAACATAATATAAAATATAATAAGGTATTCCGATTTTTTTGTTGATCAGGCGACACCCAGATTTGAACTGGGGAAAAAGGATTTGCAGTCCCCCGCCTTACCGCTCGGCCATGTCGCCAAAACGATACAAAAAAT